TCGGAATTCATTTCAAAGTTTTTTCTATGATTGATCCGTATAAACATCAACAACTCCGAATTGGATTAGTTTCTCCCCAACAAATAAGTGCTTGGGCCACTAAAATCCTACCTAATGGAGAGATAGTTGGAGAGGTGACAAAACCCTCTACTTTTCATTACAAAACCAATCAAGCGGAAAAAGATGGATTATTTTGTGAAAGAATTTTTGGGCCTATAAAAAGCGGAATTTGTGCTTGTGGAAATTTTCGAGTAATCGGAGATGAAAAAGACGAATCGAAATTTTGTGAACAATGCGGAGTCGAATTTGTTGATTCTCGAATACGAAGGTATCAAATGGGCTATATAAAATTGGCATGCCCAGTAACCCACATATGGTATTTGAAACGTCTTCCTAGTTATATTGCGAATTTTTTAGATAAACCTCTTAAAGAATTAGAGAGCCTAGTATACTGCGATGTGTGATTTGATCGAAATTTTGATTTTACAGATTCGCAATGAGAAACTGTTATCCCATTCAATTCATTGGGATGCCCCGGCTCTGACATGTCTCTTGGGCGGAGTAACATGAAGCTCAGAATCATGGGTGTATTTAATACTCCCAAATAAAAGGGAATTGATCCATGGTCGATTTCGTAACAAGTCAATTTTTATTTGAAGTTGTACCTCGTAAAAACAAAAAAGACTTCTTTTGTTTGTGGAATTAATCACTCTCCGTTGTTTAGAAAAAAGTGATGTTTTCGTAAGCAAAAAGCAAAATATGTCATGGTTACAAGAGTCTATCCATCGCATATAGGCTTTAAGGGCGTCGTGGTATAACCATCGAGGTGAAGTCGTGACCTAAAAGATCGAATGGAACGATCCATAGACAAATAAATCCTTTCTCTTATGATTATGAATTCCAAGGCAAGGGAGGTAGACTACTCAAGAATTTGACATTTCATTTTGAACAAAGAATTCAAAACAAAAGAAGAAGGAATCAATGAAATAGTGCGTCGTCGTCAAGGGGAACTTGAGTAAGGAGTAGATCTTTTGTTTTTGCTTGGGTCTTTTCCTTTCCAGAATTTCTAGAATTGGAAAGCGAGAAATCCTTTCTTTATTTTATTTGCTGTAACTACTTGAGCCGGATGAGAAGAAACTTTCACGTCCGGTTTTGAAGGGGGGAGATCTTATAGTACAGGATCCTATCCCAATTTTTCTTTTGCTAGGCCCATAGCTAAAAAACCTACTTTTTTACGATTACGAGGTTTATTCGAATATGAAGAAACCCAATCTTGGGAATATAGTATCCCACTTTTTTTTACTACCCAAGGTTTCGATACCTTTCGAAATCGAGAAATATCTACTGGAGCAAGTGCTATCCGAGAACAATTAGCTGAGTTGGATTTGCGAACTATTATAGATTTTTCGTTGGCAGAATGGAAAGAGTTAGGGGAAGAGGGGCCTACAGGGAATGAATGGGAAGATCAAAAAGTTAGAAGAAGAAAAGATTTTTTGGTTAGACGCATGGAATTGGCTAAGCATTTCATTCGAACAAATATAGAACCAGAATGGATGGTTTTGTGTCTATTACCAGTTCTTCCTCCCGAATTGAGACCGATCATTCAGATCGATGGAGGCACATTAATAAGTTCGGATATTAATGAACTCTATAGAAGAATTATTTATCGGAACAATACTCTTACCGACCTATTAACAATAAGTAGATCGACGCCGGGCGAATTAGTAATGTGTCAGGAGAAATTGGTACAAGAAGCTGTAGATACACTTCTGGATAATGGAATCCGGGGACAACCACTGAGGGACGGTCAGAATCAAGTTTACAAGTCATTTTCCGATGTAATTGAAGGGAAAGAGGGAAGGTTTCGTGAGACTCTTCTTGGCAAACGGGTCGATTATTCAGGGCGTTCCGTCATTGTCGTAGGTCCTTCACTTTCATTACATCAATGTGGATTGCCTCGTGAAATTGCAATAGAACTTTTTCAGACATTTCTAATTCGCGGTCTAATTAGACAAGATCTCGCTGCGAACATAGGAGTTGCTAAGAGTCAAATTCGGGAAAAAGCACCCATTGTATGGGAAATACTTGAGGAAGTTATGCGGGGGCATCCTGTATTGTTAAATAGAGCACCCACTCTGCATAGATTAGGAATACAGGCATTTCAACCCATTTTAGTGGAAGGGCGTGCTATTTGTTTACATCCATTAGTTTGTAAAGGATTCAATGCAGACTTTGATGGGGATCAAATGGGTGTTCATCTACCTTTATCTTTGGAGGCCCAAGCGGAGGCTCGTTTACTTATGTTTTCGCATATGAATCTTTTGTCTCCGGCTATTGGTGATCCCATTTCCGTACCAACTCAAGATATGCTTATTGGACTCTATGTATTAACGAGCGGGAATCGTCGAGGTATTTGTGCAAATAGATATAATCCATGGAATCGAAGAAACTATCAAAAAAAAGAACAAATTGACGATCATCTATATAAGTATATGAAAGAGCCCTTTTTTTGTAATTCCTATGATGCAATTGGGGCTTATCGTCAAAAAAGAATACATTTAGATAGTCCTTTATGGCTCCGATGGCAACTAGATCAACGTGTTATTGCTTCAAGAGAAGTTCCCATCGAAGTTCACTATGAATCTTTAGGTACCTATCATGAGATTTATGGGCACTATTTAATAGTAAGAGGTGTAAAAAAAGAAATGCTTTTTCTATACATTCGAACAACTGTTGGTCATATTTCCTTTTATCGAGAAATTGAAGAAGCTATACAAGGATTTTATCGAGTCTGTGCATCTGGTACTTAATCATATCGTACTTAGCTAAATAACTCTATGATACCAGTGGAATTCGGTTCGCTCGGGTTCAACTAGGATCATAGTTCGTGAATTTCTACGCGAATTAAGATCGAGAAAAGGAAGTTTTCCAATCACTAACTTAAACCCATTCATTGTCGAATCCCACTCCACTCAGCGAAATATGGAGGTACTTATGGCAGAACGGGCCAATCTGGTCTTTCACAATAAAGTAATAGATGGAATTGCCATGAAACGACTTATTAGCCGATTAATAGATCACTTTGGAATGGCATATACATCACATATCCTGGATCAAGTAAAGACTCTGGGTTTCCAGCAAGCCACTGCTACATCTATTTCGTTGGGAATTGATGATCTTTTAACAACACCTTCTAAGGGATGGCTAGTCCAAGATGCTGAACAACAAAGTTGGATTTTAGAAAAACACCATCATTATGGTAATGTACACGCGGTAGAAAAATTACGTCAATCCATTGAGATATGGTATGCTACAAGTGAATATTTGCGACAAGAAATGAATCCTAATTTTAGGATGACGGACCCGTATAATCCAGTCCATATGATGTCTTTTTCAGGAGCTCGAGGAAATGCCTCTCAGGTACACCAATTAGTCGGTATGAGAGGATTAATGTCGGATCCACAAGGACAAATGATTGATTTGCCTATTCAAAGCAATTTCCGCGAAGGACTCTCTTTAACAGAATATATAATTTCTTGCTACGGAGCCCGTAAAGGAGTTGTGGATACTGCTGTACGAACAGCAGATGCTGGATATCTCACGCGCAGACTTGTTGAAGTAGTCCAACATATTGTTGTACGTAGAAGAGATTGTGGCACCATCCGCGGTATTTCTGTGAGTCTTCAAAACGGAATACCGGAAAGATTTTTTATCCAAACAGCAATTGGTCGTGTATTAGCAGACGATATATATTTCGGCCCTCGGTGCATTGCTGCTAGAAATCAAGATATTGGGGTTGGACTTCTCAATCGGTTGATAACCCTTCAAGTCCAACCAATATCTATTAGAACTCCCTTTACCTGTAGGAGTACGTCTTGGATCTGTCAATTATGTTATGGCCGGAGTTCGACTCACGGTGACCTGGTTGAATTGGGAGAAGCTGTAGGTATTATTGCGGGACAATCCATTGGAGAACCAGGTACTCAACTAACATTAAGAACTTTTCATACTGGCGGAGTATTCACAGGGGGTACGGCAGAACATGTACGAGCCCCTTCGAATGGAAAAATCAAATTCACTGAGGATTTGGTTCATTCCACACGTACACGTCACGGACATCCCGCCTTTCTATGTCATATCGACTTAGATGTCACTATTGAGAGTGAAGATATTATACATAAGGTGAATATTCCATCCAAAAGTCTTCTTTTAGTTCAAAATAATCAATATGTAGAATCTGAACAAGTGATTGCTGAAATTCGCGCAGGAAGAGCCACCTTGAATTTGAAAGAAAAGGTTCAAAAACATATTTATTCTGACTCAGAGGGAGAAATCCACTGGAGTACCGACGTGGGCCATACACCGGAATTTCCATATGGAAATGTTCATCTCTTATCAAAAACAAGCCATTTATGGATATTAGCCGGAAGGTCGCACAAATCCATTCCATCTTCCCTTTCACTCCACAAGGATCAAGATCAAACCAAGGCTCATTTTCTTTCTGTCGAACAAAGATCTAGTTTGAACTCTTCAGTGACTAATGATTACGTCAGACACAAATTATTTAGTTCGGATCCTTCTAGTAATACAGAGGATAGGATTCCTGATTATTCAGAACTTAATCGAATCGTAGGGACTGATCATTCTAATCGCATATCTCCTGCCAAAAATTCGGATTTATTGGCAAAGAGGCGAAGAAATAGATTCACCATTCCATTTCAATCAATTCAAGAACGGGCGAAAGAATTAATGCCCCCTTTGGGTATCTCGATTGAAATACCTATAGGTAGTTTCCGTCGAAATAGTATTTTTGCTTATTTTGATGATCCTCGATACCGAAGAAATAGTTCGGGAATTACTAAATATGGTACTAGTACTATAGAGGCGCAGTCCATCCTAAAAAAAGAAGGGTTGATTGACTATCAAGGAGTCAAAGAATTGAGAGAAAAATACCAAATGAAAGTGGATCGTTTTTTTTTCATTCCGGAGGAAGTACATATCTTACCAAGATCTTCTTCCATAATGGTACGGAACAATAGTATCATTGGAGTAGATACACAAATTACATTAAATACAAGAAGCCGGGCCGGCGGATTGGTCCGGGTGGAGAAGAAAAAAAAAAAGATTAAACTTCAAATTTTTTCAGGAGATATCTATTTTCCTGGAGAAAGAGATAAAATATCCCGACAGAGTGGTATTTTGATACCACCGAGAAGGGGACAACAAAATTCCACGGAATCAAACAATTTGAAAAATTGGATCTATGTCCAACGGATCACACCTACCAAGAAAAGGTTTTTTGTTTTGGTTCGACCCGTAGTCACATATGAAATAACGGACGGTATAAGTTTAGCAACACTTTTCCCTCAGGATCTCTTGCAAGAAAGGGATAAAGTCCAACTTCGAGTTGTCAATTATCTTTTTTATGGAAATGATGGCAACCCTATTCGGGGAATTTCTGACATAAGTATTCAATTCGTTCGGACTTGTTTAGTATTGAATTGGGACCAAGACAAAAAAAATGCTTCTATTGAGGAGGCACCAGCCTCCCTTATTGAAGTAAAAACCAATGGTATGATTCGAAATTGTCTAAGAATCGATTTAGTGAAATCCACTATTTCCTATGCTGGAAAAAGGAATGATCCCTCAAGTTCAGAATTGCTTTATGATAATGGATCAGACCGTCTGAATCCCTTTTTTGATTCTAGTTATTCAAAAGCAAGACTTCAACAATCATTTAGCCAAAATCAAGGAACTGTTCGTACGTTGTTGAATAGAACGAAGGAATGCTCGTCTTTTATGATTTTGTCATCATCCAATTGTTTTCGAATAGGTCCATTCAAGGGTCTAAAATTACAATATCACAAAGAATCAACTAAAAAGGATCCCCTAATTCCAATTAGGACTTCGCGGGGTCCTTTAGGAACAGTCCTTCAAATTGCGAATTTTTTTTCCTCTTTCCATTTAATAACTCATAATCAGACCTTGGTAACTAACTATTTTCAACTTGACAATTTAAAACAAATTTTTCAAGTAATTCAATATTATTTAATCGATGAAAATAGGAGAATTTTCAATTCTGATCTAGGAAGTAAGATTCTTTTGACTTCGTTCAAATTGAATTGCTATTGTCTTTCTCCCAATTATTGTGAAGAGACATCCACAAAAACGAATCTTGGACAATTTCTTTGTGAAAATCTATGGATAGCTAAAAAGGGACCAGACTTAAAGGCTGGTCAAGTTCTAATTATTCAAGTCGACTCTGTAGTAATAAGATCAGCTAAACCATATTTGGTTACTCCAGGAACAACCGTTCATGGACATTATGGCGAAATCGTTTACGAAGGAGATACATTAGTTACATTTCTATATGAAAAATCGAGGTCTGGTGACATAACGCAAGGCCTTCCAAAGGTAGAAAAAGTTTTCGAAGTTCGTTCGATTGAATCAATATCGATGAATCTAGAAAAGAGGATTGATGGTTGGAACAAACGTATAACACGAATTCTTGGACTTCCTTGGGGATTCTTTATTGGCACGGAGCTAACTATAGTGCAAAGTCGTATTTCTTTGGTTAATAAGATCCAAAAGGTTTATCGATCCCAAGGGGTACAGATCCATAATAAGCATATCGAAATTATTGTACGGCAAATTACATCAAAAGTCTTGGTTTCTGAAGACGGAATGTCTAATGTTTTTTTACCAGGAGAGCTAATTGGATTGTTGCGAGCAGAACGAACAGGGCGTGCTTTGGAGGAATCGATCTCTTATCGAGCCATCTTATTGGGAATGACGGGAGCTTCTTTAAATACTCAAAGTTTTATATCCGAAGCAAGTTTTCAAGAAACTGCTCGAGTTTTAGCAAAAGCGGCTCTCCGGGGCCGTATCGATTGGTTGAAGGGCCTAAAAGAAAACGTGGTTCTGGGAGGGATGATACCCGCGGGTACTGGATTCAAAGGATTAGTACATCGTTCACGGCAACATAAGAACATTCCTGTGAAAAAAAATAATCAGAATAGATTCGAAGGAGAAATGGGAGATATTTTGCTTTACCACAGAGAATTATTTGATTCGTGTGTTTCAAAGAATTTCTAGGATATTTCATTTTCTCATTTTTTTTAAGAAAAAAAAATGCATCGGTTTAATTATCTGTTAAGTAAGATATTTTTATTAAAAAATGACGAGAAATAGAAAGGAATTAATGGTTTGGATTTGGTATCAATGGCCGATTCACAGTGTAAGAGAAGGTTCCGTCGGAACAATTTTCGATTTTTTGATACCTCGTGTCTCTTAGAAAAAAAGAGAAAGTAGGAGGAGAAATGACAAGAAGATATTGGAACATCAATTTGGAAGAGATGATGGAAGCGGGGGTTCATTTTGGCCATGGTACTAAGAAATGGAATCCTAGAATGTCACCTTATATCTCTGCCAAGCGTAAAGGTATTCATATTACAAATCTTACTAGAACTGCTCGTTTTTTATCAGAAGCTTGTGATTTAGTTTTTGATGCAGCAAGTAAAAGAAAAGAATTTTTAATTGTTGGGACAAAAAAAAAAGCAGCTGGCTCAGTAGCACGGGCCGCAATAAGGGCTCGGTGTCATTATGTTAATAAAAAATGGCTTGGGGGTATGTTAACGAATTGGTCTACTACACAAACGAGACTTCATAAGCTCAGGGACTTGAGAATGGAACAAAAGTCAGGGAGACTGGCCTGTCTTCCGAAGAGAGATGCAGCCGTGTTGAAGAGACAATTATTGCACTTGCAAAGATATCTGGGTGGGATTAAATATATGACACAATTACCTGATATTGTAATCATCGTCGATCAGCAAGAAGAATATAGAGCTCTTCGAGAATGTATTACTTTGGGAATCCCAACAATTTGTTTAATCGATACAAATTGTGACCCTGATCTTGCAGATCTTTCGATTCCGGCAAACGATGACGCTATAGCTTCAGTTCGATTAATTCTCACCAAATTAGTATTCGCAATTTGTGAAGGTCAGCAATCATAATAAGAAAAATGACTTTAGTGAACCTGACTCTATAATTTGAGAATTTGAATTCATAGGGTGGAATCTCTTAGTATTCCTGAATAGCAAAAAAGAGATAGAAAAACATCTGGGGATCTTTTTTGATTAGTTGGCATTAAAAATATACGATCCAAATAGAATAGACAGGTCGAGAAAGAAATGGTTGAATCAAAATAATATATTTGAATTTCAGGTTCTATTTCTGTCAGAGGACAATATGAATGTTTTATCATCTTCAACCAATACACTAAGAGGATTATATGATATATCCGGTGTGGAAGTAGGCCAACACTTCTATTGGCAACTAGGTAGTTTCCAAGTCCACGGCCAAGTACTTATTACTTCTTGGGTTGTAATTGCTATATTATTGGGTTCAGCCACTATAGTTGTTCGGAATCCACAAGACATTCCGACTGACGGTCAAAATTTCTTCGAATATGTCCTTGAATTCATTCGAGATGTGAGCAAAACGCAGATTGGAGAAGAATATCGTCCCTGGGTTCCCTTTATTGGGACTATGTTTCTATTTATTTTTGTTTCTAATTGGTCAGGGGCTCTTTTCCCTTGGAAAATCATAGAGTTACCTCATGGGGAGTTAGCCGCACCCACGAATGATATAAATACAACTGTTGCTTTAGCTTTACTCACGTCAGTGGCATATTTCTATGCGGGTCTTACAAAAAAAGGATTAGGTTATTTTGGTAAGTATATTCAACCAACTCCAATTCTTTTACCCATTAACATATTAGAAGATTTCACAAAACCCCTATCCCTTAGTTTTCGACTTTTCGGAAATATATTAGCAGATGAATTAGTCGTTGTTGTTCTTCTTTCTTTAGTACCCTTAGTGGTTCCTATACCTGTCATCTTTCTTGGATTATTTACAAGTGGTATCCAGGCTCTTATTTTTGCAACTTTAGCCGCAGCTTATATAGGGGAATCCATGGAGGGTCATCATTAATTAGTTTTCGACAGAGTCTTTTTTTAGCTTAGGCTTAGATCAAGTCAATCTATCCATTAATCTACTTCGGGAACATAGAAGTATGTTCTAGAGTAATAGAACAAAGAAAGAAGGATATTAGAGAATTGGAAAGGGGAGGAGTTGATTAGTATAGAAATGTTGAACTAGGTATATGAAGTCTAATGGTTAGAAGGAAACTCTTATAGATAGTTCAACTCAAAGAATGATTCTAGAATCCAATTGAATCTAAGATAGATTAGTTTACGTTATGGAAGAAAGACATGTATATTTGATAGTACATTTTGACATTTATGAACTCATATTCAAATTGCCTTCCATTTCGAAATTTAGATAGATGGGAATTCTATAGGGGTCTTTACTTTACGTTTGTTTCATTTATGACTGTTGTTAATTGAATAAATAAACAGATAAAATTAAGAGAAGGGGTTGAAGAAGTCAAAGAATGGTTCGAAAGAAGGAAATGAAACACTCAAGTTCTATGGATTCAGAAAGACTTCACAAATAGGAACTAAAAAAGATCAAGTCTTTCTGATAATCTGATCGTTCAATAAAAAAAAAAGACTCTTTTTTTTTTTTTCAATTAGAAGTTCTTAGTTACTTCGACTGGATGAATCTTAGTCGATGGAATAATTAAGTCATAATTCATTTGCTGATTGTATCATTAACCATTTCTTTTTTTTGTGCGAGGAACTTATCATGAATCCACTGATTTCTGCCGCTTCTGTTATTGCTGCTGGATTGGCTGTAGGGCTTGCTTCTATTGGACCTGGAGTTGGTCAAGGTACTGCGGCGGGCCAAGCTGTAGAAGGTATTGCGAGACAGCCAGAAGCAGAGGGTAAAATACGAGGTACTTTATTGCTTAGTTTGGCTTTTATGGAAGCTTTAACAATTTATGGGCTAGTTGTAGCATTAGCGCTTTTATTTGCGAATCCTTTTGTTTAATCCTAATCCGAGAAATAGGAAGAATACAAAATTTTCCTATTTA